AATGTTTAGCTAATTCTATGCGCCTAACCAAAAAATCCTTTCTTCTTCGAATTTTTTTCTCTTCCCATTCATTTCCTGCGGACTCTTCATCTCCTAATTCCTTCCATTCTACCAAAGAATTATCTGTAATAATTCGCAAATCCGAATCGGCTAATTGTTCTCTGATAGCACCTGCCCCCGTAGAGATTTCTCGGTTTCGAAATGTCTCGAAACCTTGAGTAGTAAAAAAGAGTGGGATGCTATATTGCCAGGATTGGATTTCATATTCGAATGAACCTCGTAATCGTAAAAAAGTAGGTTTTTTAGCTATGGACCTAGCAAAAGAAAAATTGAGATAGGTTCCTATAGTATTGGATTCCCCCCCTCACAATCGGACATGAAGGTTTCCTCTCATCCGGCTCAAGTAGTTACACCAAATAAAGAAAGGGGTTCTTCTTCTTTTTAAACTTTGTTCGAGAAAACCCTACAAAAAGCTACTCTTGACTCAAGTTCCCAGTAAGGACCGACCTTTCATTGATTTTTTCTTATCTTCTTTTCTTTTTTCTTTTCATTCTAACCTTTTTATTTTCTTTTATGTTTACAAATATGTTTACAAAAAAAGGAAATGTGAAATTCTTGAGTAGTCTACTTCCCCTCAAATGATGAATCCCCTGAAAGGAAGATTTTGGGACTCTTAAAGGATTTCTTTGTCTATGATATTGTATTGTTCCATTGGATCTTTTTTAGGTCTCTACTCACCTCGATGGTTATTATCCCTTGAAGCATATATGCGATAGATAAGCTCCCGTAACCATATTCGCTTGCGCTTGCCTGAACATAATTTCTTTTTTAAAGAAATGGAATGTATAATTCCACAAAAAGTCTTTTTTCACGAGGTATAACTAACTATTCCTATATTATCTGTTACGGAATCGACCATAGATCAATTCCCCTTTTCTTCCATTTTGAAATCTTGAATGCACCCATAATTCTGAGCTTCATGTTCCTCCTCCCAAGATACATGTCAGAGCCAGGGGCATCCCAATCAGATTAAATGGGATGACAGTTTCTCAGTCCAAATCTGTCAAATGAAAATTTCGATCAAATCACACATCGCAATATACTAGGCCCTCTAATTCCCTAAGGGGCTTATCTAAAAGATTCGCAATATAACTAGGAAGACGTTTCAAATACCACACATGAGTCACTGGACATGTCAGTTTGATGTATCCCATTTGGTACCTTCGTATGCGAGAATCAACAAATTCCACCCCGCATTCTTCACAAAATTTCGGGTCTTCTTTTTCAGTCCCAATTCCTCGGTAATTTCCACAAGCACAAATCCCACTTTTTATGGGTCCAGAAATTCTTTCACAAAACAATCCATCTTTTTCCGGTTTATTAGTTTTATAATGAAAAGTATAGGGTTTTGTCACCTCTCCAACTATCTCTCCATTGGGTAGAATCTTTTTTGCCCAAGCCCTGATTTGTTGAGGGGAAACTGGTCCAATTCGAAGTTGTTGATGTTTATACTGGTCAATCATAAAATAAAATTCTGATTCATTGAGATCAAGCTTCCTTCCTATCCATCTGGAAGTTCTTTTCAGATACAAGGAAATGATTCAGTTCCAGGGACAAAGATCGTAGTTCTCGAACGAGCAATCGAAAAGATTCTGGAGCACCCTCTGGGTTAGGTACTGTTGCCCCAATAATCGTAGCACCAAGTACTTCTTGACGAGCTCTAATATGATCAGATTTGTAAGTAAGCATCTCTTGTAAGATATGAGCAACACCAAATCCCTCTAGAGCCCAAACTTCCATTTCCCCTACTCTTTGTCCCCCTTGTTTGGCCCTCCCTCTAAGGGGTTGTTGTGTAACAAGTGCGTAATGCCCACTGGAACGTCCATGGATTTTATCATCAACTTGATGGATTAATTTTAGGATATAGGACTTTCCTATTAGAACAGGTTGTTCAAAAAGATCTCCTGTTCTTCCATCAAATATTCTGCTTTTTCCCGGATATTCGGGTTCAAATACCCATGGATTTTTTGTTTTCTTACTGGCTTCATATAATTCGGAAAACACTAGTTTTCTTGAGGCCTCTTGCTCATATCTCTCATCAAAAGGTCCTATTCTATAATGTTTCTTTAGCAGATCCCCCGCTAACCCGAGTGAACATTCAAATATCTGTCCCACATTCATTCGTGAGGGGACTCCTAATGGGTTGAATACCATATCAACGGGCGTTCCATCTTGCAAATAGGGCATATCTTGTCTAGACAAAATCTTAGAAATTATACCTTTATTCCCATGCCTTCCAGCTACTTTATCACCTACTTTGATTTCACGTTTCTGTGAAATATATACACGAATCCTTTCTGGATTAGAATTGGAAACCCCTCTTCTATGGATCCATCTCACATCAATAACTCGACCCCTTCCCCCTATAGGTAGTCTTAGAGAAGTTTCTTTTGAAGTGGATACCTGAATGCCAAGTATAGCTCGTAATAATCTATCCTCCGGGGCATATGAGGATTCGCTCGCTGTCTGAGGTGTTAATTTACCTACTAAGATATCACCTGTTTCTATCCAAGATCCCAGCATCACAATTCCATTTCTGTCTAAATTTCGGAGTAAACGAGCCTCTAAATGTGGGATCTCCTTAGTGATTCTTTCAGGACCTTGGCTTGTTACATGAGTCTGAATTTCATATTTCCGGATATGAAAAGAAGTATAAATATCTTTATAAACCAGACATTCGCTAATTAGTACTGCATCTTCAAAATTGTAACCTTCCCATGGCATATAAGCTACTAATACATTTTTTCCTAAAGCGAGTTCTCCACCAGCTGTAGCCGCACCGCCCGCTAGAATTTGTCCCTTTTTAATGTATTTACCCCGCTGAACCTGAGTTTTTTGATTCATACAAGTATTTTTGTTGGAACGTTGATACATAACCAATGGAATGCTTAGAGTATCCCCATTACTTGAGAAAATGATCTTTTGAGTATCAGTATAAATGATTTTTCCTTTGCGTTCGGCTATAACTGAAACCCCCGAATCTAGAGCCGTTTGTCCTTCCAACCCAGTTCCAACAATGCACTTCTCGGACCGAGAAAGGGGAACTGCTTGGCGCTGCATATTAGAACTCATTAAAGCTCGATTCGCATCATTATGCTCAATAAAAGGAATGAGGGAAGCTCCAATAGAAAAATATTGGAAGGGAAAAATGCTTCTAAGATGAATCTCTTCCCATGCAATAGTCAGGAATTCTTGACGATATCGAGCTGGAACAACCTGTTGTTCTTGAATATCCCGATTCAAGGCCAAAGAATTTCCTGCTGCTACCATATAATATTCATCTCTATTTGGTGATAAATAAACCATCTGTGCCTCTTTTGATCTCTCAGATAATCCATAAAATGGACTCTCTATAGATCCCCAATAACCAACCTTCACATGAATAGCTAATGATCCCATAAGTCCAACATTGATTCCTTCGGACGTGTCAATTGGACAAATACGTCCATAGTGACTCGGGTGGATATCTCGTATTCGAAAACTAGCAGTTCGCCCCGTCAATCCTCCAGGACCCAAATAACTCCATTTTCGCCCATGAACAATTTGTGTCAACGGATTAGTTCGATCCAAAACTTGAGATAAAGGGTGTAGGCCAAAAAACGATTCATAAGTAGTTGTTAATGAAGTTGAAGTTACCAAATTTTGAGGAGTCGGTATCAATTTATGCCTGATTGCTCCACATATAGTTCCTCGAACCGTATTTTCTAAACGAACAAGAGCCAATCCGAATTGATCCTGTAATAGATCTGCTACAGAACGAATACGTTTATTTTTCAAGTGACTCATATCGTCAAGTGTACCCATTCCCAATTTAATTCCAATCAAATGATCCACAGCAGCCAATAAATCTCGTGGTAACAAAAATGTATTGTTTTGGGGTATATCAAGATTAAGTCTCCGGTTCATATTTCGTCGACCAATCTTTCCTAACTCACATCTTTGTTGAAAAAATTTCTTTTGTAATTCCTTGCATAAGGACTCAGAAAATACTGGATCCCCCCCTACACAGGCAAATTGTTGATAAAACTCCAAAATAGCATTTTCTTTTGACCCAATCTTTTTTTTCTCTTTATCATTCGGGAAAGACAAGAAAATCTCAGGGTAACAAACATTATCTAAAATTTCTCTTATATTCGAACCCATAGCTGATGATAGAACTAGAATAGATATTTTTTGTTTTCTACTTACACGGGCCCATATCCTTGCTTTTCTATCAATTTCTAATTCCGACCTTCCCCCCCAATCCGATATTATAGTACTGGTATAGACAGAAACTCCGTTATGTTCCAATTCTGAACGATAGTAAATACCGGGACTTTGCAATATTTGGTTGATCACAATTCGGTATATTCCATTTACTATAGAGGTTCCAAAAGAATTCATTATAGGGATGTTTCCAATAAAAACGGTTTGTTCTTGCATATTTCTACCGGTTTTCCAAATTAAGACCGCGGGTACATATAATTCAGAAGAATATGTGAGTGATTCATACACAGCATCTCTTTCTGTTATCAAGGGCTCTACCAATTGATATGTTTCCACAAATAATTGAAATTCAATTTCTTGATCTCTATCTTCTATTTTTTGAAACTTATGAAATTCTTCCGTCAAGCCCTGATTAATGAACCTACAAAATCCCTCAAATTGTATCTGACTAAATCCAGGTATTGCGGACATTCCCTCATTTCCATTCTGGAGCATCTTAATCTGAAGTTTCCTCTTTATTGAAAAAATCCCATTATCGGCTTTTGGCTCACTATTCATCGAACCCTACCAATTGATCTAGCAATGATGGAATGGATATTCTGTTTACTGAATCACATAAAATTTTAGTCAACTCCATCCATATATATCGTATGAACGAAAGCAAGACAGAGAAATGAAGGGCATTTTCGATGCAAGTTCGAATTTGATCTTGAGACAGGTACAAATAGAAAGAAATGGAAATTAATAAAGCATTCCTGGGAAAAATTCTGTCACTTAGGCTGATGGAGTCTTTTATCGGATATAAAAATTGATCCAATTTAGATCTAATACCTAATTCTTTTATTATGATATTAATGATATTATGATCAGCGTACAAAAAAAGAAAAAATCAATGAGTTTAGGATTGAATCTGCTCTCTATGAATGAGATAAAAACAGAAGAATCAGGAACAGCATAGAGTTTCCCTTTTTTTTTAGCACACGCAATTGAATGTTCAAAAAGGAATTCGCAAATCTTTTTTTGGTAGTAAAATTTATAAAATACAATGGAATTGCGTACGTATATAGTCATAGGAGTAATCTTTAGGAAGTATATGACGATATAGCTATCTAGCTATCCGTATATCACATCTTTTATAAGAATTGAACTTGGTGCAATCTAGGTTAGGTCGTACTCTATCATAATATCTATCTTCTATTCATATTCAATGAAATATTCAAGCACAATAATCCTATATAGGGATATGTGCATAAGAAATAGACCCGGCTTGGTATCCACGTATAACAATAACAATTTCTGTTCTAGAGTTTACACTTTTCTGGGGTTTACATATACACATATATTTTCTTATAATTAGAATTGATCATATAATTGATAATGATTAGTCGGAAATCAATTGGATTTTGCATCCATTAAGATAAGGAGATACAAAATTAAGAGCTGTTCGCTAATTCAAAGTAAGAAAAGTAAGTAAGAGTAAAAGAGTAAGAATTAAATAGTTAATGGAGTAAAGAATAATTTATTCGAAATTGACCTGCATTTTACAGTCTGTGACCGGGCCGGGAATCTTTTCACTTTTCTATAGATCTATCGAATCTATAGAAAAGTGAAAAGAGAAGGTAAGTTTTTAAGCGACGCGTGTTTTGAGATAAAATAAATCGAAGAAAAGAATATAAATCGGATCCAAGAAAAAAGAGGAATTTTTTTTGGAAAAGGATAAGTACAATGGGATTTAAGATCCAAAAATAAAAGAAATTAAAAAATTAAAATCAAAATGAGGAGAGGGATAGAAAGAGAATAAAATAGAATATCTAAGTCTAAGAATATTAAGAATATTAAAAGAATATTCTTAATATCTTAATTTAATATCTTAATATAATAGTAATAGAATATATAGAATATATATAAATTAGAATAGAATATAGAATAATTTAGAATAGAATCTTATAGAATTTATTATAGAATTTATTTCTTCTTTATTCTTCTTCATTTCTTTATCTGTTTTGGATGTAATTTGGCGGCATGGCCAAGTGGTAAGGCGGGGGACTGCAAATCCTTTATCCCCGGTTCGAATCTGGGTGTCGCCTGATCAACAAAAAAAGACTTGGAATTTCTTAATCCTGTTGATCGAACTTGACAAATTCTTGCCCCGCAAAAGCATAGGCAAGGACTAGGTCTGTCGATACTTGATTTTGAGAACCATAGGTCCTATAAAAGACTGTCATCTTTTTTCTCAAAATCTGGGTTCTGAGTGTGGCTCAAAAAAGTACCAATAAATCTGAAGCAACCCAATCTTATGAAAGATTGGTTTGGGCTATTCTGAATTGAATCAAATAAAAGAAATAGCGAGAATTCATTCCGAAGAACTATGAAAGTAAGAAGTCGGAAATATTGGTATCCAAACCAAAGGTTCCTAAGAGACACTCCTTTTTGGCTACTAAGGTTTAATAAAAGATTCTAAAAAAGACTATAAAGACTCCCTAATTGTTTTACACTTTTCTTAATATTGAGGTAACTCTGTTTGCGATGAAATTAGATTGAATAGGCTGATGGTAAATTCATTTAAGAATTGTGGCAAAGAACTGAAGATACTTTGTATTCAGACTCACTAGAGGTTCTGAGTACTGTTCATAAATTGAATCATGAATCAGAATGGTTGACTAGCTCTTCTTTGTATTTGTATCTTTTCTTTTTTCTTATTATATTTTTTTTTCAATTCTTTGTTATTTCAATAGAATTCTATAGAATAAGAAATCTATGAACTTTTTATGAGTGGATTCATGAAATTGTTTCATAAAAAGCCGTAAGTAAGAATCCTATTTTGACTCTGCACCATTGATTCCACTATGATTATGAATCAATAATGGAATCATTCCTTCATTTCATAGAGATAGGGATAGGGGGCATCATTCAAATGGATATAGTAAGTTTCGCTTGGGCTGCTTTAATGGTAGTGTTTACATTTTCTCTTTCACTTGTAGTATGGGGAAGGAGTGGGCTTTAGAGCTAGGAATAGGAATAATACTTTACTGAAAAATCTACTTATATCAATTGTGATCATTTTGCAAAAGCTTAAAAAAATTTGACTTGCTTTAGTTTATCTATATCTATATATTATTTCTTAGATATATTAGTAGTATTATATTCTTAGTAATATTCTCTTATTCTATTAGTATTAGATTTCTTCATTAGATTTCTTCCTATATTAATATTAAAGAAAGAGTTTTCTTTTCTTATTCTTTATTTATTCTTTTTAATATCTAATACTTAAATATCTAATATTTCTAATATTATTAGATTTCTCTAATTCTTTAATATATGATTTAATATATGATATGGTATTTATATGGTATATAGTATATGCCCGTACTATTCTTCCTACATTAATTCTTTCGATGGGCCCCGGATCCATATAAATAAGCATAAGAAGAGATATAAAAAATGAGGAATTCAAGGAGTTGGGCTTGCAATTCTTTTGGATTGATCAAAATGCATACAAATGGGTGTAGAGAAAAAATTTAAAATTTGAGGACTATTTCATTTTGATATACGTCTAATATATATATATAAGAGAAAGCTTCTTTCTGTATACAATACAACTTTCTGTTTTATGTACTAAGAAGATGAAGAAATATGAAATATTCTACAATACTCAATTGTACTCAATTTTATAGTGTGGTAGAAAGAGCTATATATAGTTCTTTCTACCACACTATCTCAGATACTTCTGATTCCACATTTCATTTCAAACTTAAATAGAGTTTGAAACCCTTTCATTTCTTCAATCATTGATAAAAATGAATAATTCAAGTTTCATTCAAATTAATCATTTTGGCTGACTGTTTTGACGTATATGATAAGTAAAAAGGCAGTAGGAACTAAAATGAACAGCGCAGTAGCAATAAACGCAAGAATATTGACTTCCATAATCTCTTTATTTTCTTCTTTCACAATAATTCGGGATCTAATCCCATAGAGATGATAAAGTGGACTCCTATTAATTCAAAGGTATGAATTGTATCTTGATGATACTAACAATATTATGAATAACAATATCAAATTGATTTATCGTCGCGAATTTAATAGTATAACATAGTATAACATAGTAAGATCTTTTATCCATACTCAATCTAAATTCAATAGATTGAAAGAAAAATAGGATTCTTTCTTGTTATTGGATCAGAAATCCCATTTCATTTTCTCGCTTTTCCACTTTTTTTTTCCTTTTCTATCACCTATTCTTATACACTTATCCAATCCTTCTTCCTTTACTTATCTATAAGATATAGATAAAATTATGAGATATCATATATTCAATATTCTATAGGTCGTACAATATGCAAATACAAAAAAGAAACAGTAATAAAGTAGTAGAAATGAGATGGAAAAAATAAGAGAACAGATGAAGTATCAAAAAGAGAATATTCCAAAAAATGCCTTCAAAGGGGCGTTGCTTGGTTGGTATTTTCTTAGTATCCCCTTTCTTTCCTTCTTGGATTGGAACTAAAACACATACATAAAAAATGCAGTATGCAATTTGGATGAGAATATATAGATTGTTTCCAATTAGTTATTATGGATGTACAAACAAACAAAGTTTGTTCAGAACTAAAGAAGGTGTGTTTTCATCTGAACCTGAAAAGTACTCTGTCAAGATAATTGTTCATTGTTTTGTTTATAATAAACAAAGACAATTTGTGTCTGCATTCTCGGTCAAAATATGGGCACTCTATTCCATTTCGTTGATCACGAAAATAAAAATCAAAAAGAAAATAAGACGAGTATGATCACTCTTCAAATTTCAAATACTAAATAGAGTCTGTATTACTCTAGTAATTAGTAAGAAGTAACGATTTTCCAAATTTACATATGTTTCCCCCTTACGAATTGGTGCTAGTAGAATAAATCAAAATTTCCTATTTGTCTGATGAGAAATGCGAAAGGAAAACAAAAGAAATAAAGATTCCCTCCAGAGATTAGATTTCGTTCCCCGTCTTCCCTTTCACGGAAAACGGAAGAGATGAGTGGATCAATTCATCGGATCGGGACTGACGGGGCTCGAACCCGCAGCTTCCGCCTTGACAGGGCGGTGCTCTGACCGATTGAACTACAATCCCAGCCATATGCATGGCATACATAGTCTTATGATTTCAGAAGAGCATTCTATTTGTCGTGTTGCAACAGAAACACGAATTCTATAGGAATATTCTATTCACATAGATATGGACTTGGGTGAGAGTGGCATAGATTACTAATAATCTATAATCTATGGTTATTTTATTGTATTTACTATAATTGCAAAGTAAAATAAAAAGAATGGATGAGAAAAAATGGACTCTTTTTCTTTCTTTTATATGCATCCGGGATTTCTGTTTCTAGAGGATAGATCTTCTTCATGGAGCGACGAATTATTGGGCCGAGCTGGATTTGAACCAGCGTAGACATCTCGCCAACGAATTTACAGTCCGTCCCCATTAACCACTCGGGCATCGACCCAGGAAAAATGAATTCTAGGTTTATTTAGAATCCATTACCAACTTCCTTTCGTAGTCCACTACCCCCAGGGGAAGTCGAATCCCCGTTGCCTCCTTGAAAGAGAGATGTCCTGAACCACTAGACGATGAGGGCATACCCGCCCAGACTGCCATCATACTATGACAATAGTATGAGTAGTTTTTTGGAATTGTCAATATATCTAAATATATAATTAGAATCAAATGTATGACTAGATCCG